TTTATCTACGATCGAATTATATTTGTTCGATACACTGTTGTCAATATGATTGTCAATTTTGAATATAAATGTTGAGAAAAGAATAAAGAATAGTTGAGAAAAGAATAAAGAATATAAAAAAGACTATAAAAAAATACAATGAAAAAAGAATTAAGTCAATTTATTTTTTTATTTTTTTATTAATTATTATTAATATTTTATATTTTTATATGTTATTTTATCTGTTATGTTATTTTATCTGTTTTTTTTATCTTATTTTATGTTATTTTTTTAAATGCAATTACTTCATTTATTCAATTGATCTTTTTTCTCTATATTTTATATCAATAAAATTAGCTCAATAAAATTTGGTTTTGTTGGTATAGAACACGGTATTCTATAGTAGCAATATTCTATAGTAGCAAAGCAATAAGAAATACGAATAATAAATAAAGTATGAATAGAACAAAAGAGGGGGGAGGAAATAATAAAGAAAAATTTATACAAAGCTAGATATGAGTCATCCACACCCTCTTTTTTGTATTTCATTAATTGAATTTTGTTTGATTAAGACTAAGTTCCGTAAAAACCCCCGCCTTCTTTAAAATATCATGAACAGTTCCTGTGGGTTGAGCTCCTTTTTCAAGGAAATAGAGAATAGCGGGAACATTTAAATAGGTTTGATTATTTATCGGATCATAAAAACCCACTTTTCGAAGATCTCTTCCCTCTCTTCGGGATCGAACATCAATTGCAACGATTCGATAAACGGCTCATTGGGATAGATGTAGTTAAATAATACCCCCCCCTAGAAACGTATAAGAAGTTTTCTCCTCGTACGGCTCGAGAAAAAAATGATTAAAAGTTATGTCTATGTATGGAATTAGAATGTCAAAAAGATCCATAAACCCAGCAAATCAATTAGACATTTAAACCTGTCTTTTTTTTCGAAAAAAAAAAAAAGAAGAAAAAAGCATTCGTACTCTCATAACTCAAGTCAAATAACTCTCAAAATGCTCAAAAAAAAAAATCCTTAGGCATTCTTTTATTGAGTGGTCTCTAACCCCTTTTTTTTGTCTCGTTTAGAATCTATTTCGATTCTTCATTTTGATCTAGTTGGTGAGACAATTGAAAAGGGTATTTCCTTGTTCTAGGATCCTTTATCTTTGCCTTGAATCATTGGGTTTAGACATTACTTCGGCGATATTTAATCATTTCAAAAATGGCAGCAACATGCCCCTTTTTCTCTCTTTTTTTCTTTCTCTCAAAGAATCATATGAACGATTAATTCCCGCATGATACACTTTTGATCGAAAGAGTTTTACCAATTCCAACAATTTTTCTTTTTGATTTGAAAATAGTTTGAATCGGAGCCTTTCGATTTCTATATCAAAAATAGACTTACGAAGTTGTTCCAACTTATTGATTTCCATTAACTAACCCTAGATCCTTGCCCCTGAAAAATGGATGTTTCTCTTCGAGCTCCATCCTGTACTATTTACATTACAACCCAACAAAAAGACGGATTATAATAGAGCAGAACAAAGGATGTCGAGCCAAAAGCACCTTCATTTCTACATAATGGAAAGTGGTGGGTTTTGACATCCACAGCCGATCATGTCCTTCAAGTCGCACGTTGCTTTCTACCACATCGTTTCAAACGAAGTTTTACCATAACATTCCTCTAGTTTGGAACATTGATTCAATTATGGAATCATGAATAGTCATTGGTTCAGTCGATACATAGTAATCTATCTATACTTCTTCCTTCTATATGAAATAAATAGATAATTTAGGAAGAAAAAGCCTCAATAAGAATTCAAATTAACCCATATTGTATTGTATGAATGCAATATATATATATATTTATATATTTTTACTTTTATTATAATTATACTTTTCTATTCTAATAAAAAATAAAAAAAAATTAAGAATATCATTAATAATAAGAATATCACGAATATTATAAATAACAAAAATAAACTAATCTTTTTGAATCTACCTTGCATCTTCAAATAACTCGATAGATCAAATAACTCGATAGAATAGATTCGCCAATCTCACAGTTATTCGAGTGCCAATCTTAAGCAATTATTAAAAATCAAAAGCAAGAATCAAATTTTCTCCAATATTTGACTCTTAGAAAGAAGGTTGTTAAAAAAAAAAGAGCAATTTAGATTCGGATATCGTTATTCTGATATATAAAAGAGTATGCTCTGGGACGGAAGGATTCGAACCTCCGAATAGCGGGACCAAAACCCGTTGCCTTACCACTTGGCCACGCCCCATTTTGATTTCCATTTGAAACTACTAAACACTAATATGGGTATTCCTTGTTCGTCAATTCCAGTTCCAAATAGCTATGGAATAGATTAGATTCTTGCTAGGATTTTGGCACATATGGATAGAGAATTAAACCGAATTTATTGATCATTACATATAATTCAATTAAGATATTGTATGAAAGTATGATTTCTTCTATTCTCTTGTAAGAATTGAAGGCTTTTTGATTGGGTAAGTT